AATGAATTGCCTGACAAAAAGGATTACTTTGATAGAGTAAATCATATAATATTTATTATATTCATTATAAATATTATTGTTACTATTATTTATTAAATAGTTTTCATTTATATTTAATGGAATTAAACCATTCCTAAAAGTATCAAAAACTCATGTGCATCTTACACTAAAATATAATTTAATAAAAAGATAAGCTAATTAAGCTATTGGGTTCATACCCCACTTATAAAGGTTTTAATCCTTTTCTTTTTAATTTTTAATAATTCGTCTAAAATTTTATTTATTTTTATTTTAATAATAAGAGTAATAATTACAATTTCAGCTAATTCTTGACTAGGAGCTTGAATAGGTTTAGAAATTAATTTATTATCATTTATTCCCCTTATAAATGATAATAATTTAATATCAAATGAAGCTTCTTTAAAATATTTTTTAACTCAAGCATTAGCTTCATCTATTTTATTATTTTCTTCAATTTTATTCATATATCAAAATAATTTTATAAATCAATTTAATTTTTATAATAATGATAATAATAATTATATTTGTATAATAATTTTATCTTCATTATTAATAAAAAGTGGAACTGCTCCGTTTCATTTTTGATTTCCTAATGTAATAGAAGGATTAAATTGAATGAATTCATTAATTTTAATAACTTGACAAAAAATCGCCCCATTAATATTAATTTCATATTTAATTATTAAATCTATATTATTTTGATGTATTTTATTATCAATTATAATTGGATCATTAGGAGGATTAAATCAAACATCTTTACGAAAATTAATAACATTTTCTTCAATTAATCATTTAGGTTGAATATTAATAAGTATATATTCAAATGAAACTTTATGATTTATTTATTTTTTATTTTATAGATTTTTATCTTTTAATTTAATTTATTTATTTAATATATTTAAAATATTTCATATTAATCAATTATTTTCTTTTTTTATATTAAATAAATACTTAAAATTTTCTTTATTTTTAAATTTATTATCTTTAGGGGGTCTTCCTCCTTTTTTAGGATTTATTCCTAAATGATTAACAATTCAATATTTAACTTTTAATGATCAATTATTTATAATAACAATAATAATTATTATAACTTTATTAACTTTATTTTTTTATTTACGATTATGCTATACAGCTTTTATATTAAATTACTATGAAAATAATTGAAATTATAAAATTTATTGAAATAACTTTTTAATAAAAATTTATTTAATTTTTTCTTTTTTTTCAACTTTTGGTTTATTTATTATTAGTATATTGTTTTATTTAATTTAAAAACTTTAAGTTAAATAAAACTAATAGCCTTCAAAGTTATAAATATAAGAAAATCTTTTAAGTTTTAAATAAACTTTAATAACATTTAAGTTATTCCTTTAGAATTGCAATCTAATATCATTATTGAATATAAAGTTTGTTTTATTTAAAAAATAATTTTGATTAAAAAGAATAATTCTTATAAATAAATTTACAGTCTATCGCCTATATTTCAGCCATTTAATCATTTTTAATATATAAATTGCAACAATGATTATTTTCAACTAATCACAAAGATATTGGAACATTATATTTTATTTTTGGAACTTGAGCTGGTATAGTAGGAACATCATTAAGTGTATTAATTCGTGCAGAACTTGGTCATCCAGGAGCTTTAATTGGAGATGATCAAATTTATAATGTTATTGTAACTGCTCATGCTTTTGTTATAATTTTTTTTATAGTAATACCAATTATAATTGGAGGATTTGGTAATTGATTAGTTCCTTTAATATTAGGAGCTCCTGATATAGCATTTCCTCGTATAAATAATATAAGTTTTTGATTATTACCTCCTTCTTTAACTCTTTTATTAGTAAGAAGAATAGTTGAAAATGGAGCTGGAACAGGATGAACAGTTTATCCTCCTCTTTCTGCTAGAATTGCACATGGAGGAGCTTCTGTTGATTTAGCAATTTTTTCTCTTCATTTAGCTGGTATATCATCTATTTTAGGAGCAGTAAATTTTATTACAACAGTAATTAATATACGATCAAGTGGACTTACATATGATCGAATACCTTTATTTGTTTGATCAGTAGTAATTACAGCATTATTATTACTTCTATCTTTACCAGTTTTAGCTGGAGCTATTACTATACTTTTAACTGATCGAAATTTAAATACATCATTTTTTGACCCAGCAGGAGGAGGTGATCCAATTTTATACCAACATTTATTTTGATTTTTTGGACACCCAGAAGTATATATTTTAATTTTACCAGGATTTGGAATAATTTCTCATATTATTAGTCAAGAATGTGGAAAAAAAGAAACATTTGGATCATTAGGAATAATTTATGCAATACTAGCTATTGGATTACTAGGATTTATTGTTTGAGCACATCATATATTTACAGTAGGTATAGACGTTGATACCCGAGCATATTTTACATCTGCTACAATAATTATTGCAATTCCAACAGGAATTAAAGTATTTAGTTGATTAGCTACTTTACATGGAACACAATTAATTTATACTCCAGCTATTTTATGATCATTAGGATTTGTATTTTTATTTACAGTAGGAGGATTAACTGGAGTAGTATTAGCTAATTCATCACTTGATATTATTTTACATGATACATATTATGTAGTAGCTCATTTCCATTATGTTTTATCTATAGGAGCAGTATTTGCTATTATAGCAGGATTTGTTCATTGATATCCTTTATTTACAGGATTAACATTAAATATAAAATGATTAAAAACTCAATTTTTTATTATATTTGTAGGAGTAAATTTAACATTCTTCCCTCAACATTTTTTAGGATTAGCTGGTATACCTCGACGATATTCAGACTACCCTGATGCTTATACTACATGAAATGTAGTATCAACAATTGGTTCAACAATTTCATTAGTAGGAATTATTATATTTATAATTATTATTTGAAAAAGAATAATTAAACAACGACAAGTAATTTATACTATACAATTAAATTCATCAATTGAATGATATCAAAATATTCCTCCTGCAGAACATAGATATTCAGAGTTACCATTATTATCTAATTTCTAATATGGCAGATTAGTGCAATGGATTTAAGCTTCATATATAAAGTATTTTACTTTTATTAGAATAAATGTCAACATGAGCAAATTTAGGATTACAAGATAGTGCATCACCTTTAATGGAACAATTAACTTTTTTTCATGATCATACTATATTAATTTTAGTGATAATTACAATAATAGTATCATATATAATAATTATATTATTTTTTAATAAATATAGAAATCGATATTTATTACATGGACAAACAATTGAAACAATTTGAACTATTTTACCAACATTTATTTTATTGTTTATTGCTTTTCCTTCATTACGACTATTATATTTAATAGACGAAATTAGAGAACCTTCTATTACTTTAAAATCAATTGGACATCAATGATATTGAAGTTATGAATATTCTGATTTTTTAAATATTGAATTTGACTCATATATAATTCCTTCAAATGAAATAAATACAAATAGATTTCGACTATTAGATGTAGATAATCGAATTGTATTACCAATAAATTCTCAAATTCGAATTTTAGTAACTGCTGCAGATGTAATTCATTCTTGAACAATTCCTGCTTTAGGTGTAAAAATTGATGGAACTCCTGGTCGATTAAATCAAACAAATTTTTTAATTAATCGACCAGGAGTATTTTTTGGACAATGTTCAGAAATCTGTGGAGCAAATCATAGTTTTATACCAATTGTTATTGAAAGTGTTCCTATTAATTTTTTTATTAAATGAATTTCTAAAATAAATTAACATTAAATGACTGAAAGCAAGTACTGGTCTCTTAAACCATGTTATAGTAATCTAGCAATTACTTTTAATGAAAAAAAAAAAAAAAAAAAAAAAAAAATTAGTTAAATATATAACATTAGTATGTCAAACTAAAATTATTATAATTATAATATTTTTTAATTCCTCAAATAGCTCCTATTAGATGATTATTTTTATTTTTTTTATTTAGAATTATTTTTATTCTATTTAATGTAATAAATTATTTTGTATATTTTCCTTTAACTTCTAAATCTAAAAATTTAACTAAAATTAATACAATTTCTATAAATTGAAAATGATAACTAATTTATTTTCTGTATTTGACCCTTCTTCTAGTATCTTAAATTTATCATTAAATTGATTAAGTACTTTTATTGGATTATTAATAATCCCATCTATATATTGATTTATACCTTCTCGTTATCATATTATTTGAAATAATATTTTAACTACTTTACATAAAGAATTTACAGTTTTATTAGGTAATCCTAACCAAAAAGGAATAACTTTAATTTTTGTTTCATTATTCAGATTAATTTTATTTAATAATTTTATAGGATTATTTCCATACATTTTTACTAGTACTAGTCATTTAACTTTAACTTTAATATTAGCTTTACCTTTATGATTAGCTTTTATAATTTATGGATGATTAAATCATACACAACATATATTTGCTCATTTAGTTCCTCAAGGAACTCCTGGTGTTTTAATACCTTTTATGGTTTGTATTGAAACAATTAGTAATGTAATTCGACCAGGAACTTTAGCAGTTCGATTAACTGCTAATATAATTGCTGGTCATCTATTAATAACTTTACTAGGTAATACAGGCCCTTCTTTATCATCTATAATTATTATTGTTTTATTAGTTGTTCAAATATTATTATTAATTTTAGAATCAGCAGTTGCTATTATTCAATCTTATGTATTTGCTGTTTTAAGAACTTTATACTCTAGAGAAGTAATTTAATTTTTAATAAAAATTAAATGTCAACACATTCAAATCATCCTTTTCATTTAGTAGATTATAGTCCATGACCTCTAACAGGAGCAATTGGGACAATAACTATAGTTTCAGGTTTAGTAAAATGATTTCATCAATATAATATATCATTAATAATATTAGGTTCAATAATTACTATATTAACAGTTTATCAATGATGACGAGATGTATCTCGAGAAGGAACTTTTCAAGGATTACACACGTTTTCTGTAACAACAGGATTACGTTGAGGAATAATTTTATTTATTTTATCTGAAGTTTTATTTTTCTCTTCATTTTTTTGAGCTTTTTTTCATAGAAGTTTATCTCCTTCTATTGAATTAGGTTCAATTTGACCTCCAATAGGAATTACTCCATTTAATCCTTTTCAAATTCCATTATTAAATACAGTTATTTTATTAACATCAGGAATTACTGTAACATGAGCTCACCATAGATTAATACAAGGAAATTTTTCACAAACTACTCAAGGATTATTTTTTACAGTTTTATTAGGAATTTATTTTTCAATTTTACAAGCTTATGAATATATAGAAGCTTCTTTTAATATTGCAGATGCTGTTTATGGATCTACTTTTTTTATAGCAACAGGATTTCATGGTCTTCATGTTTTAATTGGAACAACATTTTTATTAATTTGTTTAATTCGACATTTAAATAATCATTTTTCTAAAAATCATCATTTTGGATTTGAAGCAGCAGCATGATATTGACACTTTGTAGATATTGTTTGATTATTTTTATATGTATCAATTTATTGATGAGGAGGATAATATATTTATATAGTATAAAAGTATATATGACTTCCAATCATAAGGTTTATTAATATAATAATATAAATAATTTTTTCTATTATTTTAATCTCATTAATTTTAATAACTTTATCTATTGTTGTTATAATATTAGCTACTATTTTATCTAAAAAAACTTATAGAGACCGAGAAAAAAGTTCTCCTTTCGAATGTGGTTTTGATCCAATATCTTCTTCTCGTTTACCTTTTTCTTTAAAATTTTTTTTAATTACAATTATTTTCTTAATTTTTGATGTAGAAATTGCTTTAATTTTACCTATAATTATAATTTTAAAATTTTCTAATTTAATAATATGAACAACTACTTCAATTATTTTTATTATTATCTTATTATTAGGTTTATATCATGAATGAAATCAAGGAATATTAAATTGATCAAATTAACTAAAAAGGGTTATAGTTAAACTTATAACATTTGATTTGCATTCAAAAATTATTTTTATTAAAATTTACCTTGAATATGAAACGATAAATTGTAATTAGTTTCGACCTAATCTTAGGTATATAATACCCTTATTCTTATTTTTCAAGTTATTAATTGAAACCAAAATAGAGGTATATCACTGTTAATGATAAAAATGAAAATTATATTCCAATTAAAGAAATATGTTGATCAAATAAAAGCTGCTAACTTTTTATTTTAATGGTTTAATTCCATTTATATTTCTTTTAATTTATATAGTTTAATAAAACATTACATTTTCATTGTAAAAATAATAAAATTTTATTTATAAATTACTTAAATTAATTATTTAAATATTAATTTATTTAAAGATTAACTAATCTCCCTAACATCTTCAATGTCATACTCTAAATATAAGCTATTTAAATTATAATAAAATTAAAAATATAACTAAAATAATAAACCATAAAATAAAAATTATTAAATAAACCTTTAAATTATTATTTTGTAAAAAATTTATATATTGAGAAGAAATTACTAATTGTTTATATAAATTTTGTCTTCCTATAAATTCTGATCATCCTTGATCAAAATTTATTACTACATTTATACCAATTTTTAATGAATGATTAATAATTCCATAAGTTGATAAATAAGGTATAAATCATATAGATCCAGCAAATATTCTAAAATAATAATTATTTAAAGATTTATTTATTATAAATAAAGAAATATTAGAAATTAAATAACCTAATAATCCTCCTACAATACATACAAATAATGTTATAAATTTTAAATAATAAGGTAAACAAATTATATAAGGAGTTGGAAAAATTAATCATCTTAATATTCTACCTCCAATAATTCTTATAAATATTAATCCTAATATTCCTTTTAATATCACTCAACTTTCATCATTCAAAACATTTAAACTACTACAATTTATATCCCCAGTAATAGAATAATATACTAAACGTAAAGAATAACAAACAGTTAATCCAGTAGAAAAAAAAAATAAATAATAAATAAAAACATTTAATATACTTAAAGATACAATTTCTAAAATTAAATCCTTAGAATAAAATCCAGCTAAAAATGGTATACCACATAATGCTATATTAGCAACATTAAAACATGAAGATGTTAAAGGTATAAATAATCTTAACCCTCCTATTAATCGTAAATCTTGAGAATTATTTATATTATGAATAATTGCACCTGCACATATAAATAATAAAGCTTTAAATAAAGCATGAGTTAATAAATGAAAAAAAGCTAATTTATAATATCCCATTGACAAAATTATTATTATTAAACCTAATTGACTTAATGTTGATAAAGCAATAATTTTTTTTAAATCAAACTCAAAATTAGCCCCCAATCCTGATATAAATATAGTTAAACCAGCTAATAATAATAATAGTTGACTTATAAAAGTATTACATAATAATATATTAAACCGAATTAATAAATAAATTCCTGCTGTTACTAAAGTAGAAGAATGAACTAAAGCTGATACAGGCGTTGGAGCTGCTATTGCAGCAGGTAACCATGAAGAAAAAGGAATTTGTGCTCTTTTAGTTATTGCAGCAGATGTTACTAAAATTCTAATAATTAATATTTCTTTATCATTCATTATAAATTCTAAATAAAAAACATAATTTCAACTTCCATAATTTAATATTCACGCAATTGCTAATAATAAAAATACATCTCCTACTCGATTTAATAAAGCTGTTAATATACCAGCATTATAAGATTTTACATTATTAAAATAAATTACTAAACAATAAGAAACTAACCCTAAACCATCTCATCCTAATAAAATTCTAATTAAATTTGGACTAATAATTAAAAATATTATTGATAATACAAATATTAATACTAATATAATAAATCGATTAATATTTATATCATCAATTATATACTCTTTTCTATAATAGATAACTAATGAAGAAATTAATAAAACAAAAGACATAAATATTAAACTTATTCAGTCAAATAAAAAAGTCATAACAATTCTTATTGAATTTAATGAAACTAATTCTCACTCTAAAAAATAAACAATTTCATTTATTAAAAAAAAAAATGAACTTATTAATAAAATTATACTTATTATTATTAAAAAAATTGAATTTATTAAACAAATAGACAAATATTTCACAATTTAAAATGAATAAATTCATATCATCGACACCACAAATCAATATTTTATAATAAACTATTTAAATTATTATAATCACAATAAACTTAATTCAGACTTTAATACTAATAAATTTAAAGGAAATCAATGTAAAAATAATAGTAAATATTCACGAACATATCCTATTCTAAAAGAATAAATTCCTGAATATAACTTTCCATGTTGTCTATAAGCATATAAATATAATGTATAAGCAGCACTAAAGAAACAAATAAAAATTAATAAAAATATTGTTAATATAGATCAACTTACAATTCTATTTAATAAAGAAATTTCCCCTAATAAATTTAATGTTGGTGGAGCAGCTATATTTGCAGAACATAATAAAAACCATCATAAAGTTATAGAAGGTATAAAATTTAATAAACCCTTATTAATTAATAATCTTCGTCTTCCTAATCGTTCATATGTAATATTTGCTAAACAAAATAATCCAGAAGAACATAATCCATGAGCAATTATTAAAGTATAAGATCCAGAAACTCCTCAATAAGTTATTGTTATTAAACCTCTTAAAACAATTCCTATATGAGCAACAGAAGAATAAGCAATTAATGATTTCAAATCAGTTTGTCGTAAACAAATTAATCTTACTAATACTCCTCCTACTAATCTAATTCTTATAAATCAATAATTATACTTAAATCCTAAAATTTGAAGAAAAGAAAAAAAACGTAATAATCCATAACCTCCTAATTTTAATATAATTCCAGCTAAAATTATTGACCCAGCAACAGGTGCTTCTACATGAGCTTTTGGTAATCATAAATGCACTAAAAATATTGGTATTTTAACTAAAAAAGAAAAAATTAAAGAAAAATATAAAATTATATAATTTATATTATAATTATTAATTAAATAAAAATTTATTGTATTATAATTATTATAAATATAAAAAATAGCAACTAATATAGGTAAAGAAACTAATAATGTATAAAATAATAAATATATACCAGCTTGTAAACGTTCAGGTTGATAACCTCATCCTAAAATTAATAACAAAGTTGGAATTAATCTACATTCAAAAAATAAATAAAACAAAAATATATTTATACTTCTAAAAGTTAAAAATAATATTAATAATAATATTAGAAAATTTAATAAAAATAATTTTTCATAATTTTTATTTTTATTAATTGCATATCTTGCTATTAATATTAAAGCACAAATTCAAAAACTTAATAAAATTATACCATAAGAAAGTAAATCTATTCCTAAAAAATAAGAAATTATTATTCAATAATTTGTGAAATAATTATAAATAATTAATATAAATATAATTAAAAATAATGTATTTTGTACCATTCAAAATATATTTGTTATAAAACAAAAAGGAAATATTATAATTAATATAAATAAAATTTTTAACATTGTAAAATATTAAAAGATTGAAAATAATCATTTCCATATATTCGAATTATTGATACTAAAATTGATAATCCTAATACTCCTTCACATACTCTAAATGTTATAAAAACTATTCTAAAATAACTTTCATAATTTAATATATTTAAATAAATAAATAATAAATAAAATAAAGATAAAACAATATATTCTAATCTTAAAAGCATAGATAATAAATGTTTACGATTAGAAATAAAGATAAAAATACCTATTATTATTATAAAAAAAGGTAATCCTCAATTAATAAATATTATCATTAGTTTTAATAGTTTAAAAAAAACATTGGTCTTGTAAATCAAAAATAAGAATTATTCTTTTTAAACTTCAAGAAAAAAGACTGATCTTTATCATTAATCTCCAAAATTAATATTTTAATTAAACTATTTCTTGATATCATACAACTTATTTTATATATTATAATTTTAATACTAGCATTTATATTTATACAAATAAATCATCCTCTAAGAATAGGAATAATATTATTATTACAAACTGTAATAATTTGCTGTATTTCAGGAATAATAACAAAAAGATTCTGATTTTCTTATATTTTATTTTTAATTTTTATTGGAGGAATACTTGTTTTATTTATTTATGTAACTTCATTAGCATCAAATGAAATATTTAATTTTTCAATAAAAATATTATTTTTATTATTTATTAATTTATTAATTTTAACTATTTTAATTATTTTTATAGATAAAATAATTTTAATATTTAATTCATTAAATAATGAAATAACTTCTATTTCAATAATTAATAATTATATTGCAGAAAATACTTTAAATTTAAATAAACTTTATAATTACCCAACAAATATAATTAATATTTTATTAATCAATTATTTATTAATTACATTAATTGCTACTGTAAAAATTACAAAATTATTTTATGGTCCAATTCGATCAATAAATTAATTAACAAATGAATATACCTTTACGTACAAATCACCCAATTTTAAAAATTGCTAATAATGCTTTAGTAGATTTACCTTCTCCAGCTAATATTTCTATATGATGAAATTTTGGTTCATTATTAGGATTATGTTTAATTATTCAAATTTTAACAGGTTTATTTTTAGCTATACATTATACTGCAGATATTAATATAGCTTTTAATAGAGTAGACCATATTTGTCGAAATGTAAATTATGGTTGATTATTACGAACATTACATGCCAATGGTGCATCATTTTTTTTTATTTGTATCTATTTACATGTAGGACGAGGTATATATTATGGTTCATATTTATTTACTCCTACATGACTTTCAGGAACAATTATTTTATTTTTAGTAATAGCAACAGCTTTTATAGGTTATGTACTTCCTTGAGGACAAATATCTTTTTGAGGAGCTACTGTAATTACTAATTTATTATCTGCTATTCCATATTTAGGATTAGACTTAGTACAATGAATTTGAGGAGGATTTGCAGTTGATAATGCTACTTTAACACGATTTTTTACATTTCATTTTATTTTACCATTTATTGTATTAGCGACTGTTATAATTCATTTATTATTTTTACATCAAACAGGTTCTAATAACCCTATTGGGTTAAATTCAAATTTAGATAAAATTCCTTTTCATCCTTATTTTACTTATAAGGATATTACAGGATTTATTATTATAATTATATTATTAACAATATTAACATTAATAAATCCTTATATATTAGGAGACCCAGATAATTTTATTCCAGCTAATCCTTTAGTTACTCCTATTCATATTCAACCTGAATGATATTTTTTATTTGCTTATGCAATTTTACGTTCAATTCCAAATAAACTTGGAGGAGTAATTGCTTTAGTTATATCTATTGCTATTTTAATAATTATACCTTTTTATAACTTAAGAAAATTTCGAGGTATTGAATTTTATCCTATTAATCAAATTTTATTTTGAATAATAGTAGCAATTATTATTTTATTAACATGAATTGGAGCTCGACCTGTTGAAGATCCATATATCTTAATTGGACAATTACTAACTGTTTTATATTTTATATATTATTTAATTACACCATTAATTTCTAAATGATGAGATAATTTATTAAACTAACTTAGTTAATGAACTTGAATAAGTATATGTTTTGAAAACATAATATAGAAACTTTAATTTTCTATTAACTTTACTAAAATTAATTAATTAAATATAATTTATTAAATAAATTTTTAAACCAATAAAAAATAATAAATAATTTAAAGAAAAAGGTAAAAATCTTTTTCATGCTAAGTATATTAATTTATCATAACGAAAACGAGGTAAAGTTCCACGAACTCAAATAAAAACAAAAGAAATAAATATTAGTTTAATATAAAAAAAATAATTTATAATATCTCCCCCTAAAAAAATTAAACAAAATAATATACTTATAAATAAAATTCTTGCATATTCTGATAAAAAAATTAAAGCAAATCTTCCTCTTCTATATTCAACATTAAATCCTGAAACTAATTCTGACTCTCCTTCAGCAAAATCAAATGGAGTTCGATTAGTTTCTGCTAAAGAAATAATTAATCAAATAAAAACTAAAGGATATAGAATAAAAAAAAATCATAAATAAGTTTGATAATAATAAAAATTAATTATATTATAATTATTAATTAAGAACACAAATGATAATAAAATTAAAGCTAATCTAACTTCATAAGAAATAGTTTGAGCTACTGACCGTAACCCTCCTAATAATGCATAATTAGAATTTGAAGATCAACCAGCAATTATAACTGTATATACTCCTAATCTTGTACAACATATAAAAAATAATAAACCTAAATTAAAAGAATATAATTTAATAAAAAATGGTATACACATTCACAATAATAATGATAAAAATAAAGAAAAAATAGGAGAAAAATAATATGAAATATAATTTGATACTAAAGGATAAGTTTGTTCTTTTGTAAATAATTTAATTGCATCACAAAAAGGTTGAGGAATTCCTATTAATCCAACTTTATTAGGACCTTTTCGAATTTGAATATATCCTAAAACTTTTCGTTCTAATAAAGTTAAAAAAGCAACTCTTACTAAAACACAAATAATTAATATTAAACTTATAATTAAAAATAAAATAATTTCTATATAAAACAAGTACTATTTGTAATATAAATTACATTTATAAATTCTAAATTTATTGCATTAATCTGCCAAAATAGTTTTTAATTAATTAATTATATCCTTTATTTTAAAATATTATTATTTAAATATTTAATCCTTTCGTACTAAAATATTTTAATTAATTAAAGATAGAAACCAACCTGGCTTACACCGGTTTGAACTCAGATCATGTAAGATTTTAAAAGTCGAACAGACTTAAAATTTAAACTGCTGCACCTAAATTTATATCTTAATCCAACATCGAGGTCGCAATCTTTTTTATCAATATGAACTCTCCAAAAAAATTACGCTGTTATCCCTAAAGTAACTTAATTTTATAATCATTAAAAATGGATCAATTATTCATAAATTAATGAGTTAAATTTTAAAAGTTTATTAAATTTTAATATCACCCCAATAAAATATATTTTTTTATTATAATTAAATTAATCTTAAAAATTAAAATAATAAATATATAAAGATTTATAGGGTCTTCTCGTCTTTTAATAATATTTTAGCTTTTTGACTAAAAAATAAAATTCTATTATAATTTTAAATGAAACAGTTAATATTTCGTCCAACCATTCATTCCAGCCTTCAATTAAAAGACTAATGATTATGCTACCTTTGCACAGTTAAAATACTGCGGCCATTAAAAAAATTCATTGGGCAGGTTAGACTTTAAATTAATTTCTAAAAGACATGTTTTTGTTAAACAGGCGAATATTATTTTTGCCGAATTCTTTACATAAACTTAACATTAAAAAATATATTTTTATATTAATAATATACTAATTACATCATTATTACTTTATTTTTATAATTTAAATAAATATTTTAATAAAAATTTAAAATATAATAAATAATTTAATTACAAAAATTAATTTATAACAAATTTAATAAAAATTGATAATTCTAAACATATAATATTTTAAATTTTATTTATTATTTATAAAAATTTATTTTATAGCTTATCCCATAAAATATAAAATTTAAAAATTATTTAATTAATATTAATTAAATAAATAAATTTTTAAAATTAAATTAAATTTATTTCTTAAAAAACTAGATATATTTAAAAACGAATAACATTTCATTTCTAATAAATTATTTAAAATAATTTTATTACATTAAATTTTATAATTTATTAAATCTTTTAAAATCGAGAAAAATATAATAATATATATTTTTTATTTAATAAACTCTGATACACAAGATACAATAAATAAAATTTTCTTTTATAATAAAAATTTTTCATTATATTTCAATTTTATTTCACAATACTAATATACTATTATTAAATTTATTTATTCTATATAACATACTAAAACATTAATAATTTTATAATTATTTTTAATAATTTAAAATTTAAAAAATAATTTAATTAATAAATAAATATTATTTTCAATTTATATTGATTTGCACAAAATTCTTTTCAATGTAAATGAAATGCTTTTCTTTATAAGCTTTAAATTGATTCTAGATACACTTTCCAGTACATCTACTATGTTACGACTTATCTTATTTTAATAACAAGAGTGACGGGCGATATGTACATATTTTAGAGCTAAAATCAAATTATTTATCTTTATAATTTTACTATCAAATCCAATTTCATTAAATTTTTCATATTTAAATTCATAAATAAAATTTTATTGTAACTCATTTATACTTAAAAATAAACTACACCTTGATTTGATATTAATTTTAATTAAAATTATAGAAAATTATTATTCTTATAAAATATTCTAATAACAACGGTATATAAATTGAATAACAATTTTAAGTAAGGTACATCGTGGATTATCGATTAAAAAACAAGTTCCTCTGAATAGACTAAAATACCGCCAAATTTTTTAAGTTTCAAGAATATAACTAATACTACTCAAATAAATAAATTTACATTTTAAATAATAGGGTATCTAATCCTAGTTTTTAATTAAAAATTTTTAGCTTCAATAAATTTTTATTATAAAAATATTATAAATTTAAAATTTCACTTAATAAATTTATTTTTATTTTTATAAAATATTCATTTAACTATTATTAACAAAATTTATTTACATTATTTGTATAACCGCAACTGCTGGCACAAATTAAGTCAATATTAAATTAATATTTCTATTTCTAAATTTCTTTAATTAATAATATTAATTATTGCAAATATTAAAATAAATATATTTACTTTTAAAATAAATATAAATTCACACAAAAATTTACATATAATATAAATTAAAAATAAATTTTTTAAGCTAAAATAAAACTTTATAAAAAAAATTAAAATTTTTTATTAAAAATTTAAATTTTATTTTATTATAAATTATATAATTTTTTTAAGTTTTTAATAATAATTTGTGAAATTTAAAATTTAAAAAATAATTTATTAATAAATTTATAAATTTATTATTATTATATTTACTATAAAATAACTAATTTTAGAAAGTCCTTCCCAAACCCAATTTTTTAAAATGAAATTATATCTATAAATAAATCATAACCCCTTATTATTATTATTTATAAATATAATTTTATTTTAAATATTAAATAGAAATATTATTTAAATTTAAAAATTTATTATTTTTATTTTTAATAGTAAATAAAAATTTTATTTAAATTAATAAATTTATTATTATATTTACTATAAAATAACTAATTTTAGAAATTAATTAAAACATTTAAAATTATAAAAATATTTATTTTTAAAAGTTAATAAATTATTTTTTAAATTTTAAATTTCACAAATTTTTTTTTTTTTTTTTTTTAAAAAAAAAATTTAATTTACATATATATATATATATGTGTACATTAAATTTATACATATATATATATAGATAATCTATATGTATAAATAATAATACATTTTATACAAATGTATTACTATTTTCAAAAAAAAAACTAATTTATATAGATACGTATTTAAATATAAATTAATAATCTATATTACTATATATAATATAATTAGAGGAAATTAATACATACTAATTATCTCTTCATTTATATAAATATTAACCCTTTACTATTTAATTAGAAAAAACTATATATAATATATATATATATATATATAACTATAATATATAAATAACACGGTTATATATATATATTAAATATTTATTTTTTAAATGTTTAATGTAAATTTTAAATTACATTTAAAAAATATATTCTTGAATATATTTTTAAATGTAATTTAAAATTTTTTAAATATTTATATTTATAAATATTTAATGACAAAAATAAATATTTGTTATTAGTTTTCATTCTAAGAATTTTTGTCATTTATAAATTAAATTACTCTATAAATATTTTTTTATATTCAATTAATTTTTTTCTTAAAAAACTAATTTTAATTATTTAAATTATTATAATTTAATAATTTTTATTTTTAATTATAAAAAAATTTTTTTTTATAAAATAATTTT